CAAATTAGAACTAGTAACTAATCCTAACATTGAAGTATTAAAAAAACCCATATAAGCAAAAAATCTCAAATATCCTTGATCATGAGACATATAATTGTCACTATAAATCAGAACCAAAATCCCAACAGTTGTAATTAATATTGACATAATAGACGTAAGTGGATCAATAAAGTAACCGAACTCAAAAGAAAATTCATTATTTATGGTCCAAGACCATACATTTTGATGAATGCAACTGATAAAAATTTGTTGAATAGATAGATAGAGGGAAAACGTCATAACTATACTTAACAAAAAAATACTCATAAAAGTCCACATACGCCGAAGGTTTTTTGTTGCTGTTGGAAAAAGTATAAGTCCAACTCCTAGTAAAATAGGTACTGGAAGTGGAATGAAAGGGATGATCCATGAATAGTGATATGTATGTTCCATAAAATAAAAAACCCTTTTTATTTTATTCTTAAATTTATTATTTCTTACTCACTGGTTTGTATATATATTTTGAAAATATAAAAGGGGACAATAAAAAAGCACGTTATTTCAAACCTAAATAGAAACTTTTTCAAATTAGTATAGTATAATCCGTCATAAATTTTTGAAAATAAATAGATATTAAAATAAAAAAATTATAAGTGATTCAATAAAAAAAATTATTTGTTTTTTTATTACTACTAAATAAAATTTTATAAAATTTTATTTTATGCAGATACGGAAAAAGTTAATTATAATTCTGTATTATAATAATTAATATAATTACAATAATTAATATACATAGATTAAGAATAGAACAAAGATTTACAAAAGATTTACACGAAAAAAAAATAATTAATATTAATTATATATATTAAAGAATATTAATTATATAATAAAAAGGGTTTTCCTAAAAAAAAAGTTATTTGAGTTTTATTTGTTAGAATTATTAAGCAATTAATTTTAATTATGAACTTTAGTTATTGTCTTCTAGTGCACTAAGTGAGTTTTTTTTTCAAGAAATATTATGATAATCGATATTTTTTTTTTTTACATATGAAGTAAAGAAATTTAATAATTTTTATTGCTACTATAATCATCAGTAGAGATTAATTAAATGAGCACTCTCGTACGGATTTGAACGTTAAATAAAAAAAATTTTGAATAACCAAATTTTATTAAAAAATTTGATAAAAAAAAAGTACGGGTTTGAAATTTTTAAATGTCTTTTTTGTTTTGAAAATATTTACTAAAAATGGAAAAAAATAATAAAATAGGGAGTACTAAAGAATAGAATAATAAATAGAATAGAATAATAAATGTCTTTGACATCCAATTATACCCCTGAAATTTTTTTTCATTTTTTTAATGGCAGTTCCAAAAAAACGTACTTCTATCTCGAAAAAGCGTATTCGTAAAAAAATTTGGAAAAGGAAGGGATATTGGACATCGTTGAAAGCTTTTTCGTTAGGGAAATCACTTTCTACAGGTAATTCAAAAAGTTTTTTTGTACAACAAAATAAATAAAAAACACTCGAATAAGAATAATTAGAATTAGCCTAACTAAAAAAAAAATTTAGAATACATATAAAAAAAGAAATAGGAACCAAAAGAGAAAAAAGAAAGGTTCACTTTTTTTTATAAAAAAAAAAAAAAAGGATTCTTATTTTCCCATAACTATCACTACCTTGATGCACTAATAAATAAAGATCTTGTATTTCCTCTTAAAGAGGAAATACAAGATCTTTAAGCGCAATCAACAAGTTCTTTAAATTAATTTAAGTGAAAAATTTTTCACTTTATCCCCTTAGGAATTCTTATTTCTTTGAATTTTTATATTCTTTACTCACAATCAAAGCTATAAAAAATTCTATCCACAACAAAAAAACGTGAATATTAGATATTAATAAAAAATAAATAATATATTATTTTTAAGTGATAAAAAAGTCTTATGTTTGTACTGTTTATACTTAAAAAATATGAAATTATACAATATTAAAAGGTGCATCAAAAGATATATTTTTATAAAAAGCATTTTTTTTTTTTTATCCATTGTAAATTCCATCGAATTTACTTCTTAATTTCAATTTAAAATTTTAATCTCGACGATTGAATAAAAACTTGTTAGTATTATTTTGAACAAGTTGCCGCTATGGTGAAATCGGTAGACACGCTGCTCTTAGGAAGCAGTGCTATAGCATCTCGGTTCGAGTCCGAGTAGCGGCATAAGATTTTATAAAAATAAAAGAGATATTATAAGTTTTATAATCAAATAAATACCCGACTTTTTTTCTAAAATCGGGTAAAACCTAGTATTAATTTTTTAATTTTTAACAAATTGTTTATGATTTTTTCAATTTTAGAGCATATATTAACTCATATATCTTTTTCGGTCGTTTCTATTGTACTGACAATTTATTTTTTAACTTTATTAGTTAATTTAGATGATATCATAGGATTTTTTGATTCATCAGATAAAGGAATCGTAATTACGTTTTTTGGTATAACAGGATTATTATTAACTCGTTGGGTTTATTCAGGACATTTTCCATTAAGTAATTTATATGAATCATTAATTTTTCTTTCGTGGGCTTTTTCAATTATTCATATGATTTCCTATTTTAATAAAAAACAAAAAAATCACGTAAACGCAATAACTGCGCCAAGTGCTATTTTTATTCAGTGTTTTGCTACTTCAGGTTTTTTAAACAAAATGCCTCAATCCGCAATATTAGTACCAGCTCTCCAGTCCCAGTGGTTAATGATGCACGTAAGTATGATGATATTAGGCTATGGCGCTCTGTTATGCGGATCATTATTATCAATAGCTCTTATAGTCATTACATTTCGCAAAGGCGGACCTTCTTTTTGGAAAAAGACTATAAAAAAAAAAATTATATTAAATGAATTATTTTCGTTTGATCTACTTTACTACATAAACGAAAGAAATTCAAATTTACTACAACAAAACATTAATTTCAGTTTTTCTAGAAATTATTATAGGTATCAATTGATTGAACAATTAGATTATTGGAGTTTTCGTATTATTAGTCTTGGATTTATCTTTTTAACCGTTGGCATTCTTTCAGGAGCTGTATGGGCTAATGAGACGTGGGGTTCATATTGGAGTTGGGATCCAAAAGAAACTTGGGCATTTATTACTTGGACCATATTCGCAATTTATTTACATATTAAAAAAAATAGGAATTTTAAGGGTATAAATTCCGCAATTGTGGCTTCGATCGGCTTTTTTTTTATTTGGATATGCTATTTTGGAGTCAATCTTTTAGGACTCGGTTTACATAGTTATGGTTCATTTGCATCGAATTAAATAAAACATTAACAAAAAAAAGCAATCCAAATAAAAACGCATAGCATTTATATATAACTTCATATAAGTTAAGAAATCCTTATTTAGTAGTAAATAATCAAGAACCTTTTGAATCATTGTACTACTTGATTCAAAAGGTTCTCACAATACAAAGAGAAAAAACTTCTGATTACAATTCAATTTAATGCTTTTTTTATTTCCTGAAAACTAGCCATAAAAATAATTAGATAAAATGGATTCGACCTTGTCACTTGCTAATGAGAGCACAAAATCCGGATAAATCCCAATACCAATTATGGGTAGAAGAATAGAGATTGAAAGAAATAACTCTCTGGGTCCAGAATCAAAAAAAGAAAGGTTTTTGACATTAATTAACTTGTATCCATAGAACATTTGGCGTGACATAGATAATAAATATATAGGAGTTAATATCATTCCAATTGCCATTACAAAAATAATTAAAATTTTTGAAATTAATAAATATTTTTGGCTGGTAATTATTCCAAAAAAAACAATTAATTCTGCAACAAAACCACTCATGCCCGGTAATGCAAGGGAAGCCATCGATAAGATAGTGAACATTGTAAATATTTTTGGAATGGAGATAGCCATTCCACCCATTTCATCAAGATAAACAAACCTAATTCTATCATAACTCGTTCCTGCCAAGAAAAAAAGTGCAGCGCCAATAAATCCATGAGATATTATTTGTAAAATAGCTCCATTAAGTCCAGGATCCGTTATAGAACTAATACCTATAATTATAAAACCCATATGAGATACCGAAGAATAGGCTATTCTCTTTTTTAAATTACGTTGACCCGGAGATGTTGAAGCTGCATAAATTATTTGGATTGTACCAACTACCATCAACCAAGGGGAAAACATAGAGTGGGCGTGGGGTAATAATTCCATATTGATTCGAACCAACCCATATGCTCCCATTTTTAATAAGATTCCAGCGAGAAGCATACAGGTACTGTAATGTGCCTCGCCATGGGTGTCGGGTAACCAAGTATGTAAAGGTATAATCGGTGATTTGACGGCAAAAGCAATAAGAAATCCAATATAAAATAGTATTTCGAGTGTGAGAGGATAGGATTGATTAGCTAATAGTTCTAAATTTAATGTTGGTTCGTTCGAACCATATAAACTTATACCTAAAACTCCTATTAATAAAAAAATAGAACTTCCTGCAGTGTATAAAATAAATTTTGTAGCTGAATACAGACGTTTCTTTCCACCCCACATGGATAAAAGTAGATAAACGGGAATTAATTCTAATTCCCACATGATGAAAAAAAGTAAAAGATCCCGAGAAGAAAATGATCCTATTTGACCGCTGTACATTGCTAACATCAGGAAATGGAATAATCGGGAATCCCGAGTAACTGGAAAAGCTGCTAAAGTAGCTAAAGTAGTAATAAATCCCGTCAGTAAAATCGTTCCTATAGAAAGGCCATCTATTCCCAGTCTCCAGTAAAAATTAAAAAAATGGATCCATTTATAATTTTCGGACAGTTGAATTAAGGGACCGTCCATTTTAAAATTATAACAAAAAGCGTAGGTCGTTAGAAGAAGTTCTAAGATACAAATGCATATAGTATACCATTTATTGACTTTATTTCCTCTATGCGGGAAAAATAACATTAACGAACCTGCAGATATTGGAAAAACAACAATTATTGTTAACCAAGGAAAATCATTCGTAGTAAAGACAAAATACACCAGGTCCAAAGAACGCGTACTCAAAAAAATATATAAATCAAACAATATAATTTATCTTTTTTGAGTACGAGTACTTGTCAATAAAAAAAAAATAAAATTTATTCCAAATTTATTAAAATGAGGTTTTCGGTAACGTATCAATAAGCTAGACCCATGCTTCGAGTTGTTTCATGACATAAATAAACTCGAACGCTCAAAAAATCCGTTGGACAGGCAGATTCACATCTCTTACAACCAACACAATCCTCGGTTCTTGGAGCAGAAGCGATTTGCTTAGCTTTACATCCATCCCAAGGTATCATTTCTAATACGTCTGTAGGGCATGCTCGGACACATTGAGTACATCCTATACAGGTATCATAAATTTTTACTGAATGTGACATAGGATCTATAGTTTTTTGAATGTCATAAATTTTCAATCTAGTAAACTTCTAACTAAATGATATATTAAAATACTAGATGAAGCAATGATTTTGTTTAATAGAATTTTTCTAATTAATTCTGGCTCAATTGATAAAAAAGGGGGCTAAAATACTTTGATTTCTTAGAAAATCACAAATATAATCTAGTAAGTCATAACCTATTATATATATGCAAATTTAAATCTATAATGTTTTATTTATGCTACTTATTTAATAAGGTCGATTGGTTGATGCGAGTAGATTTTCTGTTACGATAAATTGACGAAACTATAGCTAATCCAATAGCTGCTTCGGCGGCTGCAATTGCTATAACAAAAATGCAGAAAATATCCCCCTTTAGTTGGGAATTATCAAAAAAATCAGAAAATGTGACGAAATTCAGATTAACTGCATTGAGTATAAGTTCAAGACACATAAGAGCCCTAACCATATTTCGACTCGTGATCAATCCATAAAGACCAATCAAAAATAAATAGGCACTCAAAACAAGTACATGTTCGAGTATCATTCAGCAACTCCTTATCAATTTTTAGTCATTTCAATATAAATAATAAAAAAAAATTCAACGGATTCAATCAACTAGAATAGAACAAAAAAGTACTAATAAAAACTATATTAGGGATCAGGGAAAAAAATCTCATAATATACACAAAGTTTTCTTTGGTCTTTACTAATTAGCACTTTTTTATTGACGAGCCACAGAAATTGCACCTATCAAAGCAACTAAAAGAATTATTGAAATGAGTTCAAATGGAATAAAAAAATCTGTTGATAAATGAATTCCTATTTGTTGACTATTACTTATTAAATCTTGCTCTAGAATCTGGTTTAATCTTGTAGTCCAAATAACCCCGTACCACGACGTATCGAGAATAATAGAAATTAATGAAAAAAAAATAGTTGTACAAACCAATGAAGTAATCCCATTCCCAACGGTCCACGGATGAAATTCTGTGGAATATTCTGAATCATTCATGAACATCACAGCAAATACGATTAAAATATTTATGGCCCCCACATAAATAAGGAGTTGTGCGGCAGCTACAAAATGGGAATTTGATAAAATATAAAATAAAGATATACAAACAAGAACAAATCCTAAAGAAAAGGCTGAAAATATTGGGTTGGGAAGTAATACCACTCCCAGACCTCCTACTATAAGACCGCATCCCAGAAAAACTAAAAGAAAATCATGTATTGGTCCAGGCAAATCCATTATATTATTAAAATAAGAAAAAAATAGAAATCCTTTTCATGACCTTATTTATTTAACCGGGAATTTTTTTTATATGTTTCTAATATCTTTTTAATAGAATAGAGTTCAATTAGAATCTAATGTATATTAATTTATGTAGATACAATTATTATTATTTAGGCAGTTTCGCTTTTTTATTGTAAAGTTTATTTTCAAACTATCTATTTCAAGAAAGTAATTACAAATATATTCTATTCAAAGAATGAGCCTTAAATACTTAATATTATATATTTATTATTATTAAATAAATACAATAAAAGTTAAAAAAAATTCTTTAGATAATTCGAACAATTTTGAATTCTTTTTTTTTTTATGTGTTTACCCCTTTTTTTGTTTGAGGTGAATTCAAAATTGTTCGAATAGTGTAATCATCAATTACTGATATTGGTAAACGGCCCAAAGCTATTTGATTATAATTCAATTCGTGACGATCATAAGTTGAAAATTCATATTCTTCAGTCATTGACAAACAATTTGTTGGACAATACTCAACACAATTACCACAAAATATACAAATTCCAAAATCAATACTGTAATTAAGCAATCGTTTTTTTCTAATATTAGTTTCCAATTTCCAATCAACAACAGGCAGATCTATAGGACATACTCGAACACATACTTCACAAGCAATACATTTATCAAATTCGAAATGGATTCGACCGCGGAAACGTTCCGATGTTATTAATTTTTCATAGGGATATTGAATCGTTACAGGTAAACGATTTGTGTGGGATAACGTAATCATGAAACCTTGACCAATATACCTTGCAGCTCGTAGGGTTTGTTGACCATAATTCATGAACCCGGTTATCATAGGAAGCATATTGTAATTATCTATGAATAATTTTATCTTGGTTTCTTTCTCTTGTTTAAAACAAGTAATGAATATGTTGGATTCATTTTCAATTTAGAGTGAAAAGAGTTGTAAAGAAGTTGTTAATAATAGATTACCGAGGGAAATTGGTAAAAGAAATTTCCATCCAAGATTTAATAGTTGATCCATTCTTAACCTAGGTAAAGTCCATCTTGTTGCGATAGAAATGAACAAGAACAAATAAGTTTTAGCTAATGTAATAAAGATACCAATTGTTGTTCCAAAAATTGGGTCCCTTTCAAATAGCTCCAGAATAGAGATATACGGAAGAGAAATATTCCAACCACCTAAGTATAGAACTGTTACAAATAATGAAGAAATTAATAGATTTAGATAAGAAGCAACATAAAATAACCCAAATTTAATACCTGAATATTCAGTTTGATAACCTGCTATTAATTCTTCTTCAGCTTCTGGTAAATCAAACGGTAACCTCTCGCATTCTGCTAGGGAAGAAATTAGAAAAATTATAAAACCTATAGGTTGACGCCACAAATTCCATCCCCAAAAACCATATTTTGATTGTGCCTCAACTATATCAACTGTACTTAAACTGTTAGATAATCCTAGTCGGTGATAACATTACTATTCTCATCGCTATTACAAAACCGTACATGAGGTCTTCGCCTCATACGGCTCCTCGGGGGCCATAAATAAATATAAGGACCAGATTTAGTATTATTTATTAGATGGATATGATGTGTTCTAAAATATATTAAATATCTGGGGTCCCAAATTATACCAATGGAATTCTGTCGGCTCAAACTCTACGAATAAAAAAAGCGCTTCGGAATTCATCTCATCCTTTAAAAATTTGAATTTCTATTTGTTGAGTAATAACTTAATCCTTTAATCAAATACTCTTTGTAAAAATATAAATAGGTATTTCCGCCCGTCGTGGTTTTCAATTACGAAAAAGAATTAGACATCCTATTAGTTTATTATTCATGTAGTTTATTATTCATGACAGAAATTCTATTTTATTTTATAAATAGAAATATATGAAAAAAATATCCTTGTTTCATTCCTATTCTTCTTTCTTATTTAGAAAAAAACTTGGTGGACTTAAAAAATAAAGGATTATTTCGTTTCTGATAGTCATTACATTTATCGGTGGATAAGAGCATACTCTGAATCGGAATCTTGGGGAGTACTGTCTGATCATTTCTACTAATTTCAAGCCCCAATTAATTTTCTTTTTTGTTATCTTTTATTATGCATAAATATACTTTTCAATTTGGTTAATCTCTATTACAAATTCTTTGTGTATTTTTGTGTTTCTAATCATCCACTCATTTTTACCTAATTGCCCCTCACTTTGTAATACATGTATGTTAATCTATATAACTGATAGTGAAAAGATCATATGGTTAATATTTTTAACCCGCTTCAAGCCAGGATGACTAATCAACCAACCTTGGGGTAAAGTTTTTTTTATTATTATGTTTATTGATGTTTAACCTTTGTACATAGGAAATGAGACTCAATTTTGCTTTTTACTGCTAATTTCTGAGCAGTTTTTTTCACTCATATATAACTATCAAATTCCTTTTATTAAGATTAACCCGAAAGATAAATATACATTCCGTTTTTTAACTTATTCGTCTAGGAGAAACGGAATAGTAAAAATAAATGTTTATGTTTCAACGAATCGCACGTAGAGATATTGATAAAACACATAGAGTTAATGGTATTTCATAACTAATCGATTGGGCAGCAGCTCGCAGACCACCTAAAAAAGAATATTTATTATTTGATCCATATCCTGACATAAGAAGTCCAATCGGAGCAATACTTGAGATGGCAATCCACAAAAAAATACCGATATTGAGATCCGCTAAAACAAGGTGATTGCTAAAGGGAATTACTGAATAACTTAGTAAAATTGAGATAACTGCTATAGATGGTCCAATACTAAATAAAGGAGTATTTCCTCTAGATGGACGAAGATCTTCTTTGAAAAGTAGTTTTGTCCCGTCGGCTAAAGCTTGAAGAATTCCTAACGGGCCGGCGTATTCAGGTCCAATCCGTTGTTGTATCCCTGCGGATATTTCTCTTTCTAACCACACAATTACTAGTACACCTGTTATGATTCCCAATACAAGAGAAAATATAGGGACAAATATCCATATGAGTCCATAGACCTCTTTTAAAGATTCCGATCTAACAAAAGAATTTATAGTTTGTACTTCTGTTGCATAAATTATCATTTTAACGATCAACTTCTCCCATAATTATATCTATGCTACCGAGTATCGTCATAATATCAGCCAATTTCATTCTTTTAACTAGTTCAGGAAGAATTTGCAAATTAATAAAACCTGGTGGTCGTATTTTCCATCTCCAAGGAAAACCACTTTTATCTCCTATAAGAAAAATTCCCAATTCCCCTTTTGGAGCTTCAACTCTTACATAAAGTTCTTGTTTTGATAATTCAAAAGTAGGAGAAGGTTTTTTACTAATGAATCGATATTCAAAATCATTCCATTCGGGATTCCTTTTTCTATCAAAGTCTCTGCTTTCTAAATTCTCATAGGGACCCCCTGGAAGTCCTTCCAGAGCCTGTTGAATAATTTTGATCGATTCTGTCATTTCGCTAAGTCGTACTAAATAACGAGCTAATGCATCTCCTTGTTTTTGCCACTTAATTTCCCATTCAAATTCGTCGTAAGATTCATAACGATCCACTTTACGAAGATCCCACGGTATTCCGGATGCGCGTAGCATTGGTCCAGATAAACCCCAGTTTATTGCTTCTTCCCCACCAATAATTCCAACTCCTTCGACCCGTTTTAAAAAAATAGGATTTCGTGTAATAAGTTTTTGATATTCAACAATCTCTATTAAAAAATAATCACAAAAATCCAAGCATTTATCTATCCAACCATAAGGTAAATCAGCCGCTATTCCTCCAATACGAAAAAAATTATGCATCATTCTCATACCGGTGGCAGCTTCGAATAGATCATATACAAATTCTCGTTCTCTGAAAATATAGAAAAAGGGGGTCTGTGCACCAATATCTGCCATAAAAGGGCCGAGCCATAACAGATGAGAAGCTATACGACTCAATTCCAGCATAATTACTCTTATATAGCTGGCCCGTTTAGGAACTTGAATATTTCCCAATTGTTCTGGTCCATTTACTGTTATTGCTTCTGTAAACATAGTAGCTAAATAATCCCATCGTGTTACATAAGGTAAATATTGTATAATTGCTCGATTTTCGGCAATTTTTTCCATTCCTCTATGTAAATAACCCAATATGGGTTCACAGTCAACAACATCCTCACCATCTAGAGTAACAATTAAGCGAAGAACACCATGCATGGATGGGTGGTGAGGGCCCATATTGACTATCATAAGATCTTTTCCTGTAACTGGTCTCTTCATAAGTTTTTCCTTCTGGTATGAATTAGATTGTTGAAAAAGAAGTTTATCAAAAAATTCCAGATCTCAAAAATTAACTAATTCAAAGTTTTGGAATTTAACGGGTTTTTAATTCCCGAATATTTAACTGATTAATTAATTCTTTATAACGTACTCTATTTTTTTTTGACAAATACGCCAGTAGTCGTTGCCGTTTTCCCAGAATTTTTCGTAAACCCCTTTGAGATAAATAATCTTTTCTGTGCAATTCCAAATGTGAAGTAAGTCTTCGTATCTTATTAGTGAAACCGAATACTTGAAATTCAACGGATCCTCTGCTTTCTTTTTTTTTTTCTTGAAATGAAATGAATGCATTTTTTATCATAAAAAGAAATCCTTCCCTTTTTAATATGAATTTAAAGATATTAATTTTACTGATCAGTAATAATAATGGTCGTTTTTTTGTACAAGGATCTTAATTTAATTACCAACTTCTTAATTTTAGAAAAAAAGGTCTACCCCTTGGAGTCTAAAAAAGGAGGCTTCTGTTAATTTATTTCTCGATCGGCTCTGATTGGTATCTATGTAAATAAATCGTAAATAAATCTCATGTATACGAATTTAAAACAATCCCCCATATTTGTTCCTACAATTGTTTTCATATACCGTAACTTATATATCTTATATATATATATATTATATATAGTAAAAAAGAGTAAAAAAGATTTACCATTAATGAATTTGAAATCGCGCATACATATGTATTCTTATCATACTAAAATTATTTCCATTAGTAGTATTAAACCAATAGCGATTCATACAAGCTAAATCTTCTAATCTAAAATTGGGCCAAAAAAAGTATTTAAATTTAATTTGATTTTTTTTCTCCTTATCAAGATCGTTCTTTTTATGCAAAACTGCGGTCAAGTTTTTAATATTCTTATTAAATCTTGAATTTATATCCCTTGCATTTTTTTTTCTTAAGTTGAAACAAATTAGAATTCGAAATTCTCTACGTCGTTTAGGAGATAGAATATTTTCAGGGACGAAAATATCTGAATTCTTTTTTTTATCAATATAGCTTTTTTTTTTGTATCTTTTATTTATTTTTTTTTTCTTTTTCTGAACCAATGAAATACCGATAGTTCTATATATAATAAGTTGTCCATCGTTTTTTACAGACAAACGGACAGGTTCAATAATCAATATTCTTTTGTTCATTAATTTATCAAAAGTTAAATTATTCTTCATCATTAGAAGCTCTAGGCTCATTTCTCCGCTTTCAATAAAAGATATCGCTATCTCCTTTGGATTTTTTAGTCTAATTAAGAAAGAGTATACATGTATATTATTTAATATTTTTGAATTAAACAAACAATTCCATTGCAATTGAAACCGAGAATGCCTTGTTAGAAATAAATAAAGTTCCACTTCGGTATAGCGTTTGAATTTTTTTTTATTTTTACGTTTTTTTATCTTCGATTCTGCATAATTTGCTTCAATATTCCTTTCTTGGTGTGATAGAGCTGATTCATAATTTCTTTTTTTTTCATTAAAATTGAAAAGAAGTAATTTAATTGGTATGACCCACGGTTTCATTTTATATGTACTAGAAAATAAGAAAAATTCGGGAAGTAAAAAAAATTCAAAATTTGTTATACGATTATTTAGTATTTCTTGATTCATCCCCATCCAATCAAAAAGGAAACTTTTTTTATTGGTTTGATTGGCCAGACCCGTTTTAGTTATTTTATCAATTCTTTGATAATTCTGAACTTTAGTCTTAATATATTTGTTTTTACTCGTGGTATCAACCCAGGGCTCAATATTTACTTGTTTTATAAACCAAAATGTGAGGATTCTCCAATCCAAATATTTTCTATGCTTAATTTCTCCTATACCCCCCCGAATATTATATTTTTCTAGAAAACAAGAGACTAAAGAATTATCTAGAGTAATGTCTAAAGACATGTCAAAATTTTTTTCTGTAGAATAAATGGATTTGTAGCAAAAAAGATTATATATATACTCTTTTTTAAAATTATGTTTTGGATTTAATAATGAGTTGGCCTCAAAAAAATTTTGTTTTTTGTAATTATCAAATTTGTATTTTTCATATAAATCCTCTTTTATTAAACTTAGATTTAGAACTAGAGAGGCTTTGTTTATTTTCTTTTTCCATTTTTGGGTTACTAATCTAGCCCATGCAATCTGAGGTAAATTGTATTGAGAATTACTTCGTAACCAGTTTTTCCATTGATTGACTTCGGAATTTAAAAAAGTTTTATCTTGAAATTCATAATGAAAGATTCCTTGTTCTTTTAAAAAATCCTTTATTTGATTCTTAACAAAAAGGGGTTTTATGCGTATGTTATATTCAAAAAAAGCCTTTAATTTAGAAAAGTTACTCACTTGAATTTTTGATAATTTGTAAAATACATATGCTTGTGATAAAGAGTATAGGTCATAACTAATTTTTTTTTTATTGGATATTAAATTTTTTATAGTAGAAATAAAATAAATGGTATTTTTTTTATTTTTCTCTCTATTTTCTTCATTCTGATAAATATATTTATCAAGAATTGTTTTTGTTGATTCAAAACAAAATTGTGTAGTAATTCTTGGAATATTAATGATACCTATAAAAATAGCTATAGACGGGTGTTCAATGCAAAATTTAAAAAAAAAAAAAGATTTACGAATTAAGCGGGTATTTTTTCTTTTGAGTGTATGCCAACTTTTTTTTGATGACTCAATTATTTTAGAATCATAACGGGGTTTGTTACAACTATTAGTTAGATTTTCTTTTTCGTTTGCAATTTCTTCGGTTTGATTTCTTATTGTCTTTATTCTATCAATCAATTTTTTTTTGTTGTTTTTGTTGAGTGAAGAATTTATCCACTCCATAGATTTTTTTTGAACAGACGGTTGATGAATCATCTGATTACTTATTATTGAATCTTTTTGAGTTTCATTTAATTCATATATTTCTCTCAGGCCAACTAATGGAATTCGATTTAGTTTTGAAAGGTTTTTTTTTTTTTCTAAAAAAAAAAAAAAGTTTTTGATAATACCATTTTTCGTTTCTTTTGCTACTTTTGGGAAAATTTGTACTTGTTCTTTGAAAATCCTTAAAACCTGAAAATATTTTGTTTTGGATTTTTTGATTCTTTTTTTTAATTCTTTAGAAATCGGTTTAAAAAAAGAAGGCTTTTTTTTTGCAAAACCAAACGGTAGTTCAGTTTCCAGTCCCAAAACCGTTAAAAAAGAAAAATCAAATTTTTCTCCTTTGTTTTTTCTTTTTTTTAGTCGAACCTTCTGAGATGATTTAAATTTAGATTTATGCCAAGGTTTAAGATAAAAAGGAAAAAGGATTTTTATCTGAATACCCTCTGTTAACCAGTTTCTTGGAAATTCTGTTTCGGATAACTGAACCCCATTATAAGTACATTTAACATGCATTTCACGGTTCCAATCGTTTAAATCCTCAGACCACTCGGGAATTTGAAATAATAAAAGACGGATGCTGTTTTTAATTATTATCAATAAAGGTAATATAATATATTTTCTAAGAATAGATTGAATTATTAAGGCAAAACCTCTTGTCATTTGAGAAAAAATGAGGCTATCCCAAGTTTCTGAAATTTCTATTCGGTTTTTTTCGTCTATTTTTGATTGTTCTTCTTTTTTATCAAAAAATTTTTTTTTTTTCCACATTAAATTTCTAAGAAAATTTTTTTTTAGCCCCCATATATCAAATGAAAAAAAAAAAGGTTTATCTATTCTATCAAAAAAAAGGGGGGAATGTACTTTTGCTTGAAAAAATTCCCAAATAACAGTTTTACGTCTTTGGGAACGCATGGATCCTTTAATTATATCTCGACGAAAATCAGAGTGTTGGGAATAACGTATCAACGCCATTTCATCTTTTTGATCATAATTTTGATTATTTTTGAGATAATTGTTATGTGGATCTTTATCAGTAAAAACTACTACACGTTTTGCTTTTCTTGAACGAATTCCAGGCTCCGTTGGTATATTTTCTTCGCCT